TTGTCCTTTTCATTCCGTGTTGCATTAGAAACTTATTATTATACGAGATTATACGAAAATGAATCCTTCCTAGGAGGGAACAAATATTTCTCTTTTCGATGAGAGTTTGTACACAACATGGGAGAAACCTATCTTCTATTTATAATAATTGAAGAAAAGGTTCCATCATATCATATATAGTGAATTGATACTCCCGATTCCCACAAAATCATTTCTTTCGTTCAATAGTTACTCGTTATTAGTTAATAATCCTAGTGATTGGATCTATATGCGTATTCCGATAGGAAATGAAATAGTAAAATGATTTTTCGTCGAATGACTATTCATTTATTGTATTTTCAAATAGGGGGCAGGAAGGATCTATGGGAAAATGGTGGTTCAATTCAATGTTGTCTAACGAGGAGTTAGAACACAGGTGTGGGCTAGGTAAATCAATGGACAGTCTTGGTCGTCCTGTTGGAAATACCAGTGGAAGTGAAGATCCCATTCTAAATGATACGAATAAAAACAATCATAATCATGGTTGGCGCGAAAGTAATAGTTGCAGTAATGTTGATCATTTTTTCGGTGTCAGAGACATTTGGAGTTTCATCTCTGATGACACTTTTTTAGTTAGGGATAGTAATGGTAACAGTTATTCCGTATATTTTGATATTGAAAATCGGGTTTTTGAGATTGACAATGATAGTTCTTTTCTGAGTGAACTAGAAACTGCTTTTTCTAGTTATCTGAATAGCGGGTCTAAGAGTGACAATCGCTACTATGATCATTATATGTATGATACTACGTATAGTTGGAATAATCACATTAATAGTTGCATTGATAGTTATCTTCGTTCTGAAATCAGTATTAATAAGTACATTTCGAGTGGTAGCGACAATCCCATTTACAGTTATATTTATAGTTACATTTGTAGTGGTGAAAGTGTAAGTGATAGTGACAGGGGGAGTTCTAGTATAAGAACTGGCGGTAATGGCAGTGATTTCAATATAAGAGGAAGATCTAATGATTTCGATGGAAATAAAAAATACAGACATTTATGGGTTCAATGCGAAAATTGTTATGGATTAAATTATAAGAAATTTTTTAGGTCAAAAATGAATATTTGTGAACAATGTGGATATCATTTGAAAATGGGTAGTTCAGATAGAATCGAACTTTCGGTTGATTCGGGCACTTGGGATCCTATGGACGAAGACATGGTCTCTATTGACCCCATTGAATTTCACTCGGAAGAGGAACCTTATAGAGATCGTATCAATTCGTATCAAAGAAAGACAGGTTTAACTGAGGCTGTTCAAACAGGCATAGGTCAACTAAATGGGATTCCCATAGCCATTGGGGTTATGGATTTTCAGTTCATGGGGGGTAGTATGGGATCCGTAGTAGGCGAGAAAATCACCCGGTTGATCGAATATGCTGCTAATAGATCTCTACCTGTTATTATGGTGTGTGCTTCTGGAGGAGCACGCATGCAAGAAGGAAGTTTGAGTTTGATGCAAATGGCTAAAATATCTTCCGCTTTATATGATTATCAATTCAATAAAAAGTTATTCTATGTATCAATCCTTACATCTCCTACAACCGGCGGAGTAACGGCCAGTTTTGGTATGTTGGGAGATATTATTATTGCTGAACCCAATGCCTACATTGCATTTGCGGGGAAAAGAGTAATTGAACAAACATTGAATAAGACAGTACCTGACGGTTCACAAGCAGCTGAGTATTTATTCCATAAGGGCTTATTTGATCCAATCGTACCACGTAATCCTTTAAAAGGTGTTCTGAGTGAATTATTTCAGCTACACGGTTTCTTTCCCTTGAATCAAAATTCAAGTAGAGCGCTAGGCTCAGTTATTTGTAGCGAACTTTAGTTCATCGGAATCAAAGTCAAAATAAGAAGAGTGGAGTTTTCTTTGGTAACATAACTTCTATAGGAAGTTTCGGATAATTACTTTTTTTGATGCAGATTTTTTATCCTACCCCTATTCATGATTAGTAATCAGGAACCCCCTATCAGGAGGAAAAGAGTGAATTCTTCCTTCCGCGGAATGGAATTGGGAAAAAAAATCAAAAGAATTTCATGTTCCCTTCTTTCATATTAATATATATCGTATTAATATATATAGAATAATTCAAATCTATAAGGGAAGTGTTGCATATTTTTATATCTCCCGAGGACCTACACTTTTGACTATGAATTCCTGTTGGATCGGATTCTAACAAATCCTTAGGAAACTCGTAAGAAACTCTTTATTAGAAGATAAGGGCGGTAGAACAAGAATAATAAAGCGGATTATCATCCATCTATTTCTTGTAGAAAGGTGAATAGATACACTTATTTAGCTCTACATTCCTTGCACTTATTATATACTTAATAATACTTATAATAGATATACTTATCATAAGATAAGATATCTTTATAACAGGTACAAATATTAAATCGAGGCACCCATTCTATGACAGATTTCAATTTACCCTCTATTTTTGTGCCTTTAGTGGGCTTAGTGTTTCCAGCAATTGCAATGGCTTCTTTATCTCTTCATGTTCAAAAAAACAAGATTGTTTAGACCTGATAGGACAAAATTTCATCAATTTATTTCAACACTTGGACTTGGATCATAATAGGGATATCCATTTAGTGGAATATGATACGACATGTGGCCCCCTCCGGGCACAAATAAAAAAGTGATTATACATGCGGATACATTATATATGGATAAATGCATGTATATGGGGGGATAGCTGTTTTAAAATGGATCAGAGTGGATATCTGAAATAGAAAGTTAACGTATCTATATTATGTAGATATACATAGTGGTGGTATTATACGAAGGGGATGTTATTATTTTATATCTAACCAATTCGATGAATTACTCCTAATAGTTCGCGTCATAATAGTGCTAGTTGATGAGAGTTACTTCGGGAGCAAAATAAAAAAAGTAAAATCAAATTCATTTGGCTTATTCTCTTCTCTCAATTCCAATAGGATGCAACTGAATCTAGTATGAACTATCGATCAGAACGTATATGGATAGAACTTATAACGGGGTCTCGAAAAACCAGTAATTTCTGCTGGGCCTGTATCCTTTTTTTAGGTTCACTAGGATTCTTATTGGTTGGAACTTCCAGTTATCTTGGTAGGAATCTGATATCTTTATTCCCGTCTCAGCAAATCATTTTTTTTCCCCAAGGAATCGTGATGTCTTTCTATGGGATCGCAGGTCTGTTCATTAGTTCCTATTTGTGGTGCACAATTTCGTGGAATGTAGGTAGCGGTTATGATCGATTCGATAGAAAAGAAGGAATAGTGTGTATTTTTCGTTGGGGATTTCCTGGAATAAATCGTCGCATCTTCCTTCGATTCCTTATGAGAGAGATTCAATCGATCAGAATGGAAGTTAAAGAGGGTCTTTATCCTCGACGTGTCCTTTATATGGAAATCAGAGGCCAGGGCGCCATTCCCTTGACCCGTACTGACGAAAATTTGACTCCACGAGAAATTGAACAAAAAGCTGCTGAATTGGCCTATTTCTTGCGCGTGCCAATTGAAGTATTTTGAAATGAAGGGAATTAATGCTTTCTCAGCATGAGGGAAGGGACCCAGGAACCCCCTTTTAAATATAACTGAAGCTTCTTCGGAACGTTCATTCGAGCAAAACATGTTAGATTCTATTTCCCCCGTTCCGTTGGTAATCCTTCTGTGGCCCATAGAATAAAGCAGGCGGACGTATACGGAACAACCATAATAAGAAGCAATTTTGATCGACCAAAACTCCTTTTTCTGCATATAGAACTCAATTCTACTAGTAACAAGTCTAATAAGTATGTATTCATCACACATATCAGAGCATTTCGGAATACATAATTTATCTTTTTAGGACCAATACTTTGGATTAATACATTAGATACAGATGTATCATATCCCGTTAATTATCTTTCTTTTGTCAATCGATGTTTCTTTTTTGATCCTTTCTTTAGCTCCTGGATAACCAAACGTTTAGATCTCTCATAACTATCCAATTTCTCTCTTGTTTTGTCACCTATTTCGGATTTCATCATTAATATTTTTCAGAAATATCCCCTCAATTATTCCCGGGTCGTGGGTAGCCAGTGAAAATTTCGAAAAAATAATTGAGGGGAGTTCTTTCGTCTCGAAATCAAAATAATATTCATTATTTCAAGCGGTTCTTTTGGGCATTCATCGAAAGAACAAATGAAGATAGAATTGGTTCGAATTTGACCAACTGAGATATCTGGGAAAAGTATTTGATTATTTCTTCATTCGAAACGGGCCCTTATTCTATTTCTATATTCTTTCTAGATCCAAGGACTAAACAATTCAAAAAAAAAAGGAATAGATCCATAGGTTCCATACCTTGTTATAGAACTCATGCTTCATAGAAATATCGGATCAGATAGAGTCGGCGAATGAAGCGGGTTCATTAACAATTCACAGATGAAAAGTGTCAAAAAAGAAAGCATTGACTCCCCTCCCGTATCTTGCATCTATAGTCTTTTTGCCCTGGTGGATCTCTCTCTCATTTAATAAAAGTCTGGAACCTTGGGTTACTAATTGGTGGAATACCGGACAATCCGAAACTTTTTTGAATGATATTCAAGAAAAGAACGTTCTAGAAAGATTCGTAGAATTAGAACAACTATTCCTGTTGGATGAAATGATAAAAGAGTACCCGGAGACACAGATACAAAAGCTTCGTATAGGAATCCACAAAGAGACGATGCAATTGGTCAAAATGCACAACGAAGATCATATCCATATCATTTTGGATTTCTCGACAAATATAATCTGTTTTGCTATTCTAAGTGGTTATTCTATTCTGGGTAATGAAGAACTTGTCATTCTGAATTCTTGGGTTCAGGAATTCCTCTATAACTTAAGCGACACAATAAAGGCTTTTTCTATTCTTTTATTAACTGATTTATGTATCGGATTCCACTCACCCCGGGGGTGGGAACTAATGATTGGTTCGGTCTACAAAGATTTTGGATTTTCTCATAACGATCAAATTATATCTGGTCTTGTTTCCACTTTTCCAGTCATTCTAGATACAATTTTGAAATATTGGATCTTCCATTATTTAAATCGTGTATCTCCTTCACTTGTAGTGATTTATCATTCAATGAATGAATGAAGAACTCATTTGATCTGCTGATATCAATCAAATCATGATGCTACTTCGTACATAAACAAACTGTTTTGAAGCTTACTCACTCTTTATACTTCTACCCGCCCAGGGGGTTCCTACTATACTTCAGTACAATTATTCCAGTACAATGGCAGAATCATGGATAGGGAACTATGCTAGCTACCTACCTAATTTATTGTAGAAATTTCCGGGATCAATTATTGGACCATGCAAAATAGAAATACCTTTTCCTGGGTAAAGAAAGAGATGACTCGATTCATTTCCGTATTGATCATGATATATGTAATAACTCGGACATCTATTTCAAATGCATATCCTATTTTTGCGCAGCAGGGTTATGAAAATCCACGAGAAGCAACCGGTCGTATTGTATGTGCCAATTGCCATTTAGCTAATAAGCCCGTGGATATTGAGGTTCCACAAGCTGTGCTTCCTGATACTGTATTTGAAGCAGTTGTTAGAATCCCTTATGATATGCAAATGAAACAAGTTCTTGCTAATGGTAAAAAGGGGGCTTTGAATGTGGGGGCTGTCCTTATTTTACCCGAGGGATTCGAATTAGCTCCCCCCGATCGTATTTCTCCCGAGCTGAAAGAAAAGATGGGCAATCTGTCTTTTCAGAGCTATCGCCCCACTAAAAGAAATATTCTTGTAGTGGGTCCTGTTCCTGGTCAGAAATATAGTGAAATCGTCTTTCCCATTCTTTCTCCGGACCCTTCTACTAAGAAAGACGTTCACTTCTTAAAATATCCCATATACGTAGGCGGGAACAGGGGAAGGGGTCAGATTTATCCCGACGGGAGCAAAAGTAACAATACAGTCTATAATGCTACAGCAGCAGGTATAGTAAGCAGAATAGTACGTAAAGAAAAAGGGGGATATGAAATAAGCATAGCCGATGCATCGGATGGACACCAAGTGGTTGATATTATACCTCCAGGACCAGAACTTCTTGTTTCAGAGGGTGAATCCATCAAGCTTGATCAGCCATTAACGAGTAATCCCAATGTGGGTGGATTTGGTCAGGGAGATGCAGAAATAGTACTTCAAGATCCATTACGTGTCCAAGGTTTGTTGTTCTTCTTGGCATCTGTTATCCTAGCACAAATCTTTTTGGTTCTCAAAAAGAAACAGTTTGAGAAGGTTCAATTGTCCGAAATGAATTTCTAGATCCACGGATTCATCAAGTTGATAAAAAGGGCCGAATTATTGTTGATCAATGCAATTATGTATGATCCAAAAAAATATGGAAAGCCCCTTGTCTTGCTTTGTTTATCCTGCTTTTCTGCGAGATGCCGGGAATTGCTTGTATCCCATTCCCAGTAATAGTATGTATATTGCGAAGAAGACTACTTGACCCCCCCCTTTTTTTTTTTTTCAATCCAAATTGGAGCGGTGTGACGCTTCTTATTGCCAGATTGTAAATGCCATGGAATGCATCAATAGTTTTTTCTATCTAATAGAATCGAATTCTAATAGACAATAGGCGGCATAACATTAAGTAGGAAGAGAATACGCGGCAAGGGATAAATGAAAGAATGATTCTGGGAGGGATTACTTGTCTTCCTAATTTTCGACACAAGAAAAGGAATTTTCCGCCCTTTTCTTGTGTCGAAATAATAATGATTCTTGATCTTGTTCGTCAAAGATTACTGTTTTCTTTTCCAGGTCTATCGGAACCTCTTTCTTTAGATTCATAAGAAGTGGCGGACAAACAAAAAAGGGGGATGGCTTAGTAAACAAATAGAACTTCTTCAACGAACTTATAAAATTTCAAGTAAAAAAAAATAAAATTTTAAGATGAGATAATAAATAAGGATTTGCATATGTGCAAAAATCCAAGATTTTCCCCTTTCAACCGGAACATTAAGAGTCTTTTTTTACTTGATGAAATTTTGTTTTTATAGAATTTTTATAGAATAGAGTAGAGTAAGGTTCAATTAAATTAGTATAGAAATGGTTTGCAGGATGTCTCATCTGTAGAAATCCTGTGTCATCCAAAAAATAAATTGATTCCTTCTTTCTTCTTGTTTCGGAAGGGGCCCTCATACTATGGCGGAACAGATACTATGAATCAATCAAGGGATTCCATTTTTCAAAAACATCATCAGAAACAAAGCATCCTTTTATCATTTCTATGAATCTAATATTATGATTATGTTGACTGGATGAATTTCCAACTTTTTTTATGTTATGGAATAGATCAAACAAAACCTTACCCGAAGAGTAAGAACTCAATAGGACCTTACCCCTCTTTGTCTGATTCGGGGGGTAAGGTCCTATTGAGTTCTTACTTTTTCATGTCTACAATCCGGCTCATCCGATTACT